CCTATATTCCGTGTTTCAGATAATAGACTAAATATCCGACGCGATAAAACACATCTCTATGAAGATGGCAGACCCATTCTCTGTACTATCAATAGGATCAATTATAACAAGTCACACACTCATATTCCGAACTACAGAAACAAAGAAATTCCGCGGTCGAACTACCAAAATCAAAAGAAATATATAAATATGGGCTAGAAATCCGAGCCCCCTAAAGGATTCACTTTGTATTGAAAAGCTAAGACTTCACAGTTCTTGTGATCTTCTAATTCATTGAAATTCCGTCCAGTAAAACGGAAGAATTATAAATCTCCAAAATAATAGATAGGAATATCGCAAATAGAGCCATTGCGACACCCATCAAAGGAGTGGTTCCCCATCCAGGAGCTACTTTACCATATTCCGAATTCAATGGTTTCAATAAACTCCCTACATTTGTTGGTCTTGGACCAGATCTGGAATTACTCTCAACGGTTTGTGTAGCCATAAATCCTATTGTTTTAATTAAGATCTGTTGACTTTGTATACTATTCCGTTGTAAATAAACGATCTTATCATAGATCCATTGTGGTCTTGAAATTATATAATAATGGAAACAGCAACCCTAGTCGCCATCTCTATATCTGGTTTACTTGTAAGTTTTACTGGGTATGCCTTATATACCGCTTTTGGGCAACCCTCTCAACAACTAAGAGATCCATTCGAGGAACACGGGGACTAGTTCTAGTTAAAGTACTAAGCCTCCCAATATCGGGAGGCTTAGTACTTCAATTGAGAAAATGAAAAATCATTTATTTCACCTTTTTCGTTGGAACTTTAGGGGGTTCTCGAAAAAAGATAGCGAAAAAAATTATCCCGAGAGTCGAGACTAAAAGGAATGTATAAACCAATGCTTCCATAGATTCGATCGAGGTTTACAATTATAGCTTCCATACCTGTTTATTTTGGATCATCTCCTAGCTAAAGAAAGAGCAAAAGTCAAAGAAAAAAGTAGATTCGAAAGATACGAGAACAATGTTATATTATATCAGACTACTTGTCTTTTTGTAGTTGGATCTCCAAGTTTTTGGAATGCGCCAAATTCTACTTGAGCATCCAAATCTGGGTCAATACCAGCAAAAACATCTCTGAATAAGGTTCGAGCACCATGCCAAATGTGTCCGAAGAAAAAGAGCAAAGCAAACGAAGCATGTCCAAAAGTAAACCAACCCCTCGGACTGCTACGAAAAACACCATCAGATTTCAAAGTAGCACGATCTAATTCAAAAATTTCACCCAATTGAGCGCGTCTAGCATATTTTTTAACAGTAGCAGGATCACTATAACTAACTCCGTTAAGTTCGCCGCCGTAGAACTCAACAGTTACACCTACTTGTTCAACACTATACTTTGATTCTGCCCTTCTAAAAGGAACATCAGCTCTAACAATTCCGTCTCCGTCTACCAAAACAACTGGAAATGTTTCGAAAAAGGTAGGCATACGACGTACAAAAAGTTCACGCCCTTCTTTATCTCTAAAGATGGGGTGTCCTAACCATCCAACAGCTATTCCATCCCCGTTGTCCATTGAGCCTGCTCTGAATAACCCCCCCTTTGCCGGATTATTCCCAATGTAATCATAAAAAGCAAGTTTTTCCGGAATTTTAGACCAAGCTTCTGAGAAACTTTGATTTTCAGCGAGTCCAGCACTAACTCTTCTATATATTTCTTGCTGGAAGTATCCCTGATCCCATTGATAACGAGTGGGACCAAATAATTCGATGGGGGTAGTTGCTGAACCATACCACATAGTTCCAGCAACTACAAAAGCAGCAAAAAAGACAGCAGCGATACTACTGGAAAGGACGGTTTCAATATTGCCCATACGTAATCCTTTGTATAGACGTTGAGGCGGACGAACACTAAGATGAAATAGGCCCGCTAATATGCCCAACGTACCCGCTGCAATATGATGAGAGGCTATTCCGCCCGAAACAAACGGATCAAAACCTTCCACACCCCACGCTGGATTTACAGATTGTACTTTTCCAGTTAGTCCATAAGGATCGGACACCCATATTCCAGGGCCATACAAACCTGTTACATGAAATGCGCCAAAACCAAAACAAGCCACCCCTGAAAGAAATAAATGAATTCCAAAAATCTTGGGCAAATCCAAAGACGGTTTTCCTGTACGTTCATCAGTAAATATTTCTAGATCCCAATACACCCAATGCCAAATAGCTGCTAAGAAGCACAAGCCAGAAAACACAATATGCGCTCCGGCCACACCTTCGTAACTCCAAATGCCTGAATTCGTTACAGCCCCCCCTGTGATACTCCAACCACCCCACGAATTAGTTATTCCTAAACGAGTCATGAAGGGTATAACGAACATACCTTGTCTCCACATTGGATCAAGAACGGGATCAGAAGGATCAAAAACGGCTAATTCATATAGAGCCATTGAACCGGCCCAACCAGCAACCAGAGCTGTATGCATTATATGGACAGCAATCAACCGACCGGGATCATTCAATACAACGGTATGAACACGATACCAAGGCAAACCCATGGAAATACCCCTTTTTATCAAAGAAAGATAAAGACTATGTAACTTTATTGCATTTTAAAAACGATACTATGGATCTCCCCCCTTCAGTGGATTCTCTCCGAGCAGGAGATAATATTTGTTCTCTTCTGCTGGCAATAATCAAACAATTCTGTTCGTAGGAACAAAGAGAAGCAGATCTATTCTATACCCGATAAGCCCCAATACGCAATGGGGGGTTGAGCCCATTTTCTATGAGTGAATCCATCCATACTTAGTCATCATTCGAAAGACCTATTTGTAATAATTTGAGTTACTTTATTAATTCTGTCTTCCTTTCTGACCATGGCTAAAATGAATAACGGCCAATTTTTATGAAGACAATTAAACCCATTATTACGTTTCCACATCAAAGTGAAATATAGTACTTCATTTTTTTTAATGCCTATTGGTGTTCCAAAAGTACCTTTTCGAAGTCCTGGAGAGGAAGATGCATCTTGGGTTGACGTATAGTGCGGCTTGTCAGATATATTGGGTCATATGGGATTTCCCCGTTCTCTCCCTCGATCGAGATATCCCTTGTTTCACCCAATCAATTTATTTAAAATTTGGAGCGTGAAGTGCAATTAGATCCGTTTTGGGGGGATCCAGATTAATATTACCATCTCAATAAAACTTATTTATGGTTGGCTTGGTTGGAACAAGAAAATGAAGTATCCAGGCTCCGTTTAGAAAAAACCCAATTAGTAATAGATATTAGTAATAGATCGGCGATTATTACTTGTATCATAAACGATTTTATTATTAAATATTAAATTAGTTTATTATTAAATTAGAAAGAGGGGTGATCTCAAAGTGTTAATTAATCGAATAGAATAATATGCTGAATACCTCATTGACGGAAGAAAGACATCAAATGAATTAAAAAAAGAAGTGGTATTGGGAGCATTTATCCTATATGTGCAAATAGAAATCGGGGAAATCTTTACCTGGAGTAGAGCATAAACCTAAAAAAATGGAAGGGGCCCCTTCAGGAACAAGAAAATTACATCGTAATTTGGATTGGATCTCGATGAAACAATATATCAATGAGAAGTTTGTTTGATAAGTGTAGTGAATTTAGTATTATAGGTTATAGGAAAACGAGCAAAAACTTATCTTTTTTTTATGGAAGAAAAAAGGGTTCCTTTGTTAAAAGTTAGATAGAACCTACTTTAAGCCAAAATAAAGGGGCTGGAATCTTATACATTGATATTTTTTCCGCGATTTTTTGAACCGTATGCCTCAAAAGGTGCATGTACGGTTCCTAAGGGATAGTTTTTTATCCTAATCAACCGACTTTATCGAGAAAGATTGCTTTTTTTAGGCCAAGAGGTTGATAGTGAGATCTCAAATCAACTTATTGGTCTTATGGTATATCTCAGTATAGAGGATGATACCAAAGATCTCTATTTGTTTATAAATTCTCCCGGAGGATGGGTAATACCCGGAGTAGCTATTTACGATACTATGCAATTTGTAAGACCAGATGTACATACAATATGCATGGGATTGGCCGCTTCAATGGGATCCTTTATCCTGGTCGGAGGAGAAATTACCAAACGTCTAGCATTCCCTCACGCTTGGCGCCATTGAGTTTTTTATTTGAAAGAAAAAAAGACTATGCCTTAGCAGGAATATTAAGTAATAATAGCATGGCACTTCGAATTTGATATGAGAAAACTCTCTTTTTTTTTTTTTTTTTACATTAAATTATGTATCGAAAGAGTAGTATGAGATAATAAGATATTCCGATTTTATCTTATCTATGGGGAGTCCATTTAAGCGTCACAAACTTTTTTGTTTTCACACCGGAAGGGTTTTAACAATATTTATTTTTTATAGAAAAGATTCGTTTTTTGCCTTAGCTCAAAAAAACTTTGGGATTGCTGAATCACAGACGAAATAAATATATAAAGCAACGGAACCATCATAGTATTTTTTAACTCCCTCGAAAGGAAACGAAAGGAAGGGTGGTAATTGGATCATTTACCGATCTGCGTCTGATAGACCCTAGATTTTATCTTTATTGGCTGTAAGGTAAAAGTAAATTCCATTAGAGAGCCGTATGCACTGCACAAAAAATGCCCGTACGGTTCGTCAATTCTTTTTGTTTGCACCTCATCATCCTGCAAGATAGAGAAACCATTTATTTAGCATCAGGGTAATGATTCACCAACCCGCAGCCTCTTTTTATGAGGCACAAACGGGAGAATTTATCTTGGAAGCGGAAGAACTACTGAAACTGCGCGAAACCATCACAAGGGTTTATGTACAAAGAACGGGCAAACCCTTATGGGTTGTATCCGAAGATCTGGAAAGAGATGTTTTTATGTCAGCAACAGAAGCCCAAGCTCATGGAATTGTTGATCTTGTAGCGGTTGAATGAAGGATTTCGCTGAAATCCCTACTATTGTTGTGTTGAGATTTTCCTTATATTCTTACCGGGTTTAATATTCTATTAAATATATTTATAAATAAAAGCGATTCATAATCATCCGGTTAGGATCGATCTCAACCAGCCTATTATGTATACGATACAGCATGCCAACCATTAAGCAACTTATTAGAAACACACGACAGCCAATAAGAAATGTCACGAAATCCCCCGCTCTTCGGGGATGTCCTCAGCGCCGAGGAACATGTACTAGGGTGTATGTGCGACGCGTTTAGATCATGAGCTAGGACTGGGACACAAAAAAAAGACAAACTGTATGTTTCCAGTATCAATGATCAATCAATACCAGTGAATAGGATAGAAATAGAATATGAATAGGATAGGATACAATGGAAGAATTCCACTCACTATCTACAAATCAAAAAGATCCTTTATCTCCCTGTGTATTCAATTTATGGTTTCCATTGGTGCAAATCCAATCACCTGAATTTAAGATGAGAAGCAATTCCCCTTTGGTAAGAAATGGTTATCCATTAAGCGGGGGAAATATATAAGCAGAAAAATTATGTTCCCACTCTTGCAAAAACGGACTAACAGGGTCAGCTACCTAGCTAACTTTCATAATTAAATACCGTTACTGTATGGGTTAGATCTCATTGTGAAAGAACTATTACTAAATAATATAATTCATGGGTAGAGCCAAAGGATGTGAACTGTACAAGTTACCAATAATATTGATTAAATGAAGGAAGGGGTTCCGGTGTATAGAAAGGACCTCACCGTTTAAGAAGTAACCATAGAAACGATGGAACCACTATTTCTTTATCCATTTAAATTTTATTTTTATATTTACTATGTTTTGCTAGTATCAATCAATTTTTTAGTTAGCGGTGAAATGAAAAAAATATATATATATAGTGGTCGGGGAGGTTATAGTAGCCAAAGCCATTGGAATTTTTATTTTATACATTGGAAGAATCTGTTTTGTTATTAATCCACCAGTAAAGAGGAAAATAATAACTAAAAGAACGGAAATCAATTAGTTATTCATCAAAGTTTCATTTATTCAATGACCAGAATTAGACGAGGATATGTAGCTCGTAAACGTCGAACAAAAATCCGTTTATTTGCATCAAGCTTTGGGGGGGCTCATTCAAGACTTACTCGAACTATTACTCAACAGAAAATAAGAGCTTTGGTTTCTGCTCATCGAGATAGAGATAGACAAAAGAGGGATTTTCGTCGTTTGTGGATCACTCGGATAAATGCAGTAATTCGCGAAAATAAGGTATCCTATAGTTATAGTAGATTCATAAATGATCTGTACAAGAGTAAATTGCTTCTTAATCGTAAAATACTTGCACAAATAGCTATATTAAATAGGAATTGTCTTTATATGATTTCTAATGAGATCATAGAGGATTGTAAGGAATTTACCGAAAAACTTAAATGACATTCCCCGGAGAATGAACTCCGGGAAGATATAGTATAAATTAGTATAAGAAAAAATTGATAAGATGATAAAGTTGTCAAAATGAGTGAACGCGCTCAAACAAAAAAACTTTTATTCTTCCCCGATTCTTTGATTCTTTTTTTTTTTATTACAACACGAAAATAAAATTTAGATTTTATTATTTTTCGAACACAATATCCAGCTGGGTTTGAGTTAATATCATATTGGAATTTTGATTTGATTGAAGAGTAAGCCTATTTATTTCTGGTTCTAAAACCAGTAGTTCTAGTGGTCGACTCAGTTCTTTCAAACTGTTTCTCGTTATTAAGAAAAGGTAACAAAGATAAAATGCGAGCTTGTTTTATAGCAATAGTAATTAATCGTTGTTGTTTCAAGGTCAATCTATTCACGCGTCTAGATAAAATTTTTCCTTGCTCACTAATAAACCGACTAATTAAACTCATATTTCTATAATCAATTCGATCCCCCGATTGGATCGGGGGCAAACGCCTACGAGAAGATCGTTTGGATTTAAGAAAGGGTCGCTTGGATTTATCCATGGTTTGTTTGTTCCTTATCCCTGAAAATACTATTTCTTAGTTCTAATTCTTTTTTTTTTTTTAGATCCAACTGAAATAGAAGAAATAGAAATTAGGATTTAGTTTAGTTCTATTAAAATATATATTATATATATAATATGTCATTTTTAATGTTCCTTGGAAGAGTGACAAACAGACCTGCATTCGATCTATTTCTTTATCTCCCCATGAACCGTATGTTTGTAACAATAGGGACAGAATTTTTTCAATTCCAATCGACTCGGCGTATTGTGTCGATTCTTTTGGGAAATATATCTGGAAATGCCCGTTGATTCTTTATTAACCCCGTTTCGGGCACAGCTGGTACATTCCAAAATAACCGTTACTCGGACATCTTTACTCTTGGCCATGAACCCCCTTTGGTTTTTGATTCGCTCAACTCTTCCATTTTTTCGATCTGAAGCGAATAAGAAAGGAACAAAGAAAAAATAGAAGTTGCTAACTCTAAATCGAATTATGAAAGATTTCGTTGCAATCGCTAGAGTAATAGTAAATAAATAGTAAATAATAAGGAATACAATTATTTCAAACTATATTTCTAATTGCAGTACAGTATCTTATTTAACTATTTTGTATGATACTGTTGCCCTAGGATCACATTTCCATTCCCGTTCTCACTCTATTATAATAGAAATTTAAGCCGGAATTTTCGCTGAGATTGAATAGACTTTAGTCTTTTTCTTTTCAAAAAAAAAAAATAGCAATTAATTAGTTACAGCTATTTGATTTGATTGTATCTCTAATCCCCTTCCCGTATCAATAACTAAAATGAAAAAAAGGGGAATGTCAACGCATCGGGGAATAAACGATTGATCTCTATTAATAAACCTGCTAAAGATGCGAACCATAGAGTACTTAGTACTGGTGCCACGGAAAGATATGTTTTTAGATCTCGCATTGAAAATCCTCCTTCTTTTTGTTTTTAACGTCTCATATGGGTATATATAAGTCTTTTATTATTTTATTATATGTTATACAATATGTTATATGACACGAGCCCCCCCCAAAAAAGAAGAAATGACAATAAAAATTGTGTATATCAATGGAAGAAATAACACTATGGAAAAGAAGACAGGGATTCTCTACAATGAAACTGTAGACCAATTAAAAGGGATGTAGCGCAGCTTGGTAGCGCGTTTGTTTTGGGTACAAAATGTCACGGGTTCAAATCCTGTCATCCCTACCTCTTCTATTACTTTAGTTCTCCTATGAGCAGTAAGGAGGAATAAATTGAGATCAATTAAATTGGACATACATAATCTTTCTTTCATTTTTAGTTTAGAAACGCTATATTATATATATACATGCAAGGTGTATTGGGGTTCAAAAAAATTGTGATAATGATAAGAAAGCGCTCTTAGTTCAGTTCGGTAGAACGTGGGTCTCCAAAACCCGATGTCGTAGGTTCAAATCCTACAGAGCGTGCGTGATTCCGTTCTTGTTAGGTCAAATTCTGATTGCTGTTGAAGTTAGCGACCTTATTTCAGTGGAATTTGACCTCCTCCTTAATCCACAGGAGGTCAAAAAATGATTAATTTAATTATTTAATTAATCAAAGGTCCGACTGATCACCGCGCCTGTATTGTAAATATGCAGTTACGAATAATCCAGCCAAAGTAATCGGAATTAAACCTAATACGATTCCAAATAGAAAAACTTCAATCATTTTAATTTGTTTGGAAAGAGAAAAATATAAGTAATATCTATCCCTCAATATTAATACGAATTGCCCATAAATCTCAATGACTAATAAATGGCAATTGACACGGTAAGGAACTATAGAATACATGGAATCCTAAAGAATCTTTTTCGAGATTGTTCATTCAATTTTTTTAAAATCAATTTATTTCAAATTTTAAATAAGTCGTATCTTGCTCAGACCAATAAATAAAGCGGAGGTTATAGTTGAAGCCGCTAGTAGAAAACCGAAATAACTAGTTATAGTAGGCATAAAGGAGCTAAATGAAATATGTTCTTTTTATACATATGGTTAAAAAGCACTTACCTAAGTTTAAATTTTTGAAAGAAAAGATATGAAGATAAGCACAAATACCAATTGAAAGAATGAAAGTTTTTAATTAGTGGTATAGACAGCCTTAACAAGGATAGAATACAAAGATAGAATGACAGGGGTACAAAAAGAAATGGATTCATCATCTGTCGATCCCGTAATTCCGAATCAAGAGAGTTGTTGGGCAACTTCCTGAGTAAAAAAATATAAAAATACTAATAACTGCCTTGTGGAACTTCATTGAAAAACGAAACTCTCTTTGAATCATTATGGAATAAAATTCGAAAATAATTAATAATTTTATTTTTTTTTTAGATTCTCCATTTAGTCTTTCTATATTATAAAGACCATCCTTGTATTTAGGTCAAGAAAGAACCTTTAGATCTAATACAATACAACAATGTGCATATCCCTAATATTGAAATATTGATTAGTCCACTTATTTTCTTCGTTTTTTTCTTTCTTTTGTCGAATACTATCGACCACTCTTACCTTTAAGCAATTATTTCAAATAAACAAAAAAAGAGTCCAAACAAACCTCTTCTCCAATCACGCATACAATTTAGAAAACGAAATTTATAGATTTACCATATAATTGAATTGTGTGAATATTAGAATCTCCTTCATGAATTATTAGAAACCAACTGGTCCTATTCACATTTTACCTGATCTTCAATTTAGATTCCGAAGCCAATCCAATAATGAAGAAAACTCCTATACTACAGGAATCAAAGGAATTTTTTAATGGCGTACGGTTCGCCATTGACAAAATTGACAAAAAAGGAAGAAAAAAATTCTCTAGTACTTCATTTTGATACTGATTGAAATTGCATTGCTGTGTCAGAAGAAGGATAGCTATACTGATTTGGTATACTCTAAAGACACCCTCGGTACAATATTGACGATCTCACAAAGATTTTATTTCAGTGAATTTCCATTTACCGATCTCATCTTTTACGAAATCGATCCC